GTTTGTTCGCTTTTGGTATGAACGACCGAAACATTGCCGAGAAGCGAAAGGTTGATGTCAACAACTCACACTGAATTTCCTCCAGTTCCTCCCTTCCCTTTGTGGCAGAGCGAGCGCCTTGACTAAGATAGATTTACTCTTTCATTCTTGCAGCCTATTCTGGTTCCAATCGCGTTTGAGGAAAACCCCCTTTGGCATCAATGAAACTCTGTGATATAGGAGTTCAAAAACCTCATTTCGTTTGAGAGATAGTGGAATTTATTCTTTCAACACGTACATCGACGAGGGTGTCGATGACTTGAGTGAGGAATGGTCATGTGCTAGAGGCCGTACCGTTGGAGTAAGACCTCAACAAGGGGGTGTGCAGTTTAAATGTAAATGACGAGCATGGAGAGGCCAAGGTCATTTGTAATTAGGTGTGGCTGATGCAAGAAGACTGGCGAGCTGTCCATGGTGAGACTCGTTGTGATGCTACTGCAGGAGGCATCCTGGTTGAGGGCGCAGAACTTCTGTGCGGGTACAACTGGCACTTAAAAGACCTTCCGTGTAGATGAGTTCTCTTGAGTGAGACTAATCGAGTTACGAAGAAACCTTTGCGATGGTGCTGTGCAGTTGGGTTCTCTATGGAGGAACTTCGTTGTGGGGACCAAGGCAAATAAGGATACCCGGTCAGTCACGCGAATAACGAACAAATAACGAATGCGCACAAACCACTTTTACTGATTAAATTCAGTATATAGCGCTTCCTTATATTATATTATCTATACTCCCCTCCCTTTCTGATTATTCTATTTAATGCAAGAGTAAGGATAGACGTCTTATTCTTCAGTGTTGAGATAGAATGACTGTAGACCCTCTTCTCTCTTTTAGTTAGCCTTACTTATTTATTCCAATTCCTCAGCTGGAAACAGAACTACCAAAGGGAAGAAGACAGAAGGCAACAAAGGCGCGTATCAGCTTCAAGCATATAGAGAACTTGACTTACTCACCTACTTTAATGCCTGCTTTTTACTACTTGAAAGCTGGCTTGGCTCTCAGACCAATTAACTTGACACCTGCTTAGCGCCCTCACTGCTACTTCTCTCATTAAGCTGCTCTCTCCTTTTATCAACTTATGAAAAAACAGCCTATTGATCTTCCGTCGCTCGCTATGGATGGTTGCCAAAAGGCTACCTTTTCGCACAACACTTAAATGAGTCACTGACTGGTTTTGACGTACGTAATACTTAACCTTACAATCGGCATTGCCCTTCTTCTTGCAACAGAGGATTCGTTCTCTACGCCGAAAGGACTAAGAGCTCTTATTCCGCAGCCTTTAGCACATAATGGAATTGCTCCTTCTATGCTATGCCTCCTCATCTGTCTCGCCTGCAAATCCTGCTAACAGCCTAGTCTATTAGGAAACAGCTGATTCAATTGCTAAAACTGCTGTTCGAGAAGGGACTAACGGCACTGATTTCTAGTGCTATAACAGAAACTGCCCTTAACGCGCAAATGAAAGCCCTCACAACACTCTTTACCTGCAACTGCTCCCGCTTATGGTAGTAGATAAACAGGTGGTGGACATGTATCTGCAGCCTCTGCTGCTGGTAGATTGACTGTTTTATATGGACTGAGGCTGCAACTGAGGGTAGTGCCTGAGAATGCTACTCTATTCCTGGAATTAGCCATCCCCTTCTTTGACTATTCGACCTGCTCCTCGAAGCAAGGAAGGGAATTCAGATGGCATTGAATGCCCTTTCCGCAAGAAGGATAGGAGTTGGCTTACCGCATCTACCTTCTCATCGCGGGATAAGGGCTGGGGCGTTAACTTAAGTACTAAAGCAGCTGGACCCTTCGTTGATTCCCCACGAAGGAATCGGAATATCGCTACTTCCCCTTACTGTCCTAAGCAGGGGAGATGGATTAAAAACCTTGTGTGAAGGAAAGGCTGTAAATGTCGTTGACCATTAATCCGGTTGAAGGACAAATGGAATGGAGAGTAAAGGAAAATAAGGTCATTCTTCTGTCTAGCTTCTGGTCGGTGCCCCTTCTCCAACTCCGCCAGCCAAGACTCTGTTACTCGAGCAGGAAAGTTTTCCGTGCGTCCTGTGTTCTCCCGGTTCTTACGTCTCTCAAGCCGGTTCACTTGCCTGGTCATTACTGGACTACCATACAAGATTCTATACTGAGCTGACCTATCAACCAGACGGACTTGAACAACTGACCTGTCTGCTATTGTTATTGCCGGGCTCAGGCGCCAGGGAAGGGATGATCAGAGAAGTAAAGTCTTGCCTTGGGTCAGAGTTCCAGTTCTCTCAGAAGAATCTCCGCTTTCCAATCCAGGTTTACGGCTTCCATAGCGTATCGTATGTCATTGGCCATTCTTGCTTCATAGACTGCCATTGATTTATGGCCCAGATCACGAAAAAGAGAAGGCCTCAAAAACGGGATGGAGCCAATGAGTAGAGTAACTAGCGGTTAGATTCGTCTTTATGCTCGTTATACGTGAACTAATCTCATTTGTTACGAATCAAACTGATTGACTCCGGTAGAATGATCCAGCGAACTCTTCCACACTGGCATCAATACTACTACTCCTCGGTGGCAGGCAGCATGCATATTGCAATTCATTCACATCTGCCATCCATCTGTCTCTCTCCTCAGCTCTACGCCGCCCTGTCCCTTAAGGAAACTAGACTAGAAATCAGAAGAACCAAAAGAGTGCCGCAGTATTCTCATAAGATCAGATCAACGCTCATATCTCTTGCTCGAGGTTCTATCTCATTCCTTGCTGCTAGTGCTAGATAGATTCTTTTATTTGAGGATCGCATTCCTTTCCTCTTGCTCGGTCTAGTTGCAGGGTCTAGATCGCATTCATTCACTAAAGTTTGCTTTTTCTACTCACTTCTATGTGTTCATCTATTGACCTGGCCCGAGGCAATATTGAGTAGGGCTTTCATAGGTGAACTTTCCGAACTAGCTTTCCAAGTTGTTTCGTTATCTTGTGATGTGCCGGATCTCTCTTGAATAGCTCGGTTTCTTGCCTTCCGGTTTCGGTTCTAAGTTGCTGCCCATTCATTTCCTACGAATAAGGAGATATGTAAAGCCAGTCATTCTATGAAAGAGAACTTGAACTTCCATGAGGCAAGTAGTTTATCGAAGGTATGGAGAAGGGCTTCACTCGCGCCTTGGGGACTGAACTAGAGTACAGAACTAGCACTAGCTTCACTAGAGTAGAGAACTCGCTTCCTCCTTCCTTCTTTTCCATTCCTAACCTGACTATTCCAGCTTACTAGTTACCAGCGTGTATAATTTCCAGCCCTACGAACACTGAAAGAGAAGGCATAGAATCGATTCTTTGTTGGATCCACTCGGAGGTTCCTTCTGACCTTGTGTGAACACACAAAAGCTAGCGGCGCACTTTCTTGTCAACCTACCGAACCTCTCCTCTGAACCGCACCACCAAAAGTACGGATATCCGGATCTGGTTCCATACTGGACTGGCTATATGAACTCCTCTTAGACAAACAAGGAACTAAACTATGATACGTAAGAACCTTAGCCGCCTTACCAACACGCAAGTAATATAACTATAGGTTTATTATCTTTGAAACCGGGGAGCCCATCATCATATTCAAAGAAGGATGCTTCCCACCTGGCACTACGGAACTATTGTATTGAGGAACGGGCCAATGTCATAAAATGCAATTCCTGCCTAGAAATGGACTAGACTACGTACGAACTTGGAACCCAGTGGCAGGACAGCTAGAAAAGTCCAATGGTTCAAATCCCTGTTCTCGGGGCAAGGCATCTATTCTTGAGCTCTTATGTGAGAAGGGTTTTTCTTGTTGATACCCACAAGACGACTCCACTTGTTATGAAAGTCCTCTTTTCAAAGCGAGATCACTATAAGGATAAGGATAAGGCCGGCGGGCCCTCCCAAGGGAAGGGTGGGACCGACGCAAGCGATAACACTCCGCCCTTGGATTCGTTTCGCAAAGGGAGACATCTTGGCTAAACACTGACACAATCTACAAATACCACTTCCAATACAATTTGTAGAAACTCCGACTCCCGTTCAGAAAGAAATGGGACTTCCCCGAGAGGGGATTCACTACTTGATGATGGCCGAGCCAACTCATTAATGAGAGAACTCGGACAATTAAAGAAATCAGACAAAGAATATAGTTATTAGTTCTGAAAGTCCAATTTTCTCCTTTCTACTTTTCTAAAACCTAAACAAAGAGGCGTTAGCCCTGTGCTCCTATTGTTGAAGCAGCAATTCCCAATCTACAGAAAGCCCGTGCCCCAATCCAGAACAGGAACAGACAAGACAGCGCTAGCGAGGAATAGCTTTTCAGGCACTATCCAACAGATCAGATCGATTGGCTTTCAGGAAGGATATGTCTCCAGCTCTACGGCACTCTTCACTCGTTGTGGAGCGGGCAGTCTACCTCCTATATCGCTCGTTTTCTGGTTGGTAGTGACTCGAGGTGCTGGATGCGTGTTCAATGCAGCTCTATTGTCCCCTTGTCGGTAGTGGCCATTGATTGAGCTTCTGCAGTTGGTGGGCGTGGAAATTCTTCTTTTTCAGTGGAAGTTTCATAGCTAGCGAGACTAGAAGCAAAGAGCACAGTGCTAGAGCCAACAGGCATTAAGGAAAAGAGTGCTATAAGAGCGAAAGTCAAGCACAGTGCGAAGGAATGCATTTTCTTTTTAGAAGGGCAGAGAGTGGGGGAGGAATGATTCTCTGAAAAAGGGTAGGGTCCAGTTAGCTCGGAAGGTTTGACCCGGTATATTTCCCGGAAATATTTAGAGAGAAGACTCCATTCAAAAAATGCATCCTTGGTCCTACTCGGGCCGGTCTTATTCAATTAAACCGAGAAGGGCAGGCAGGTGACGCAAGTGTAAGGTGTGACCCTCGATCTGTCTGTGAACCGGAAAGGAGGTATGGTACTCGAAATCAACTTGTTACTCTGCCTTCCTATCAACAGGAAATGGCTTGCATGGATCCAAAAATAAAACGAAAACCAACAACGTTGCAATGGGGAAGGGCGTAGCTGGTGTAAAACTAAAGCTATATCTTTTCTTCTTTGCTTGTAACAAACAGAGCTATCTAAAGCTTGAAAGTAAGCAACAGAGCTATCTATTCCAACGTATTGGTCCAACTCCACGGTTCCTCTCATCTTTCTTGTCGGAGAAAGCCTGTCTTCTGAGACATCCATTAATCAAATTTGATCAGTAACAAAAATCGTATGTAATGAAAGAAGAGTCAGCCCTTGGGGTGGGGCACGAGGGGGTCCCCTGTATGCAGGTCGCTACTTAACTTGACAAGCAGTGTTGCTGTGTAAAATTGAGATTGTGTGGGCGCGGTTCGCGATCTCTTCTTTCCTTTCCCAACCTAATAAAGAAATGCAAAAAACTACTAATTCTAGACCAGAAGATCTTCTCATGTTGGATATCAGAAATAAAATGGGTGATCTTTCGGGAGGGAGTGCCAGTAGCACCAGTTCATCGTCTTTTTTGTCTTGCAATTCTAGTCTACACTCTCATAGTCCTTCTTCTTCAGAAGGATTCATTTCTTTTGGGACTCCCTCGTCCTCTTCCTCTGTCAATCAACCATCGCCATTAGCATCCTCTTCCTCTGTCAATCAACCCTCGCCATTAGCATCCTTTTCTGTGAACCAGCCATCCCCTTCTTCCGTGAAAGGAGTATTCTTAACGGACAGTGGTACTCCCTCTTCCTCTTCGTCCGTAAATCGGCCATCCCCAAACCCGACCGATGAAAGGGTCGTAGAATATCAAGGGGCTATACGCGAGGAAATGGCCAAATTAATGCCCGGCAGGGATCACCAAGAGATTCTAGTTGCAGCCGAACGAATACATGGGGGGAGTGCTAATATAGGATTTCTTCGATCACAGCTCCGGGATTTAGTAGCAAATGGCACTGAAAGTGAAGCCTTCAAGTACGGAATAGCTGAGCTAGCGAATGAGAATTTAGCGGCAAATTTCGCTGCGATGCATTTAGCGGAGAGTCCTTTGGATCAATTTGGCATTCACCCTCTCGCTCTCGCTCTCGGTCTCGGTTTGTTCCTATTTCTAGTTTTTATTTTTATTGCGCGGAAGTATGGAAAAACAGGACGAGAGCAGCATAATCGTTAGTTAGGGGTAAGAGGGGAATCTTATGTCCATATTATCTAAAAAAATATATGAGTGTTAAGCTTGTGCGCGTTGTTATTTGTTGTTTATGTGAGGCTGCATGCGCTTGTTATTTGTTGTTTATGTGAGGCTGCATGCGAATGATTAACTCGTGTCTTTATGTCCATGTGAGAAGGCTAATAAATTATCTCTTTTCTTTGGTCCGGGAAAAAGGAAGTAAGACCCTCGAGACGAGAACTACATATGGTCTGATACTGACTTCCTTGAAAAGAGGAAGACAAGTTATGTAGGCAGTAGCCGTTCCAGAAATGCAGCGGTACCACAAGTGCTCATTCATTGGTCCAACCTAGAAGCTACTTGGGAAGACTATGAATTGATTGCAAGTAAGTATCATGGACAAGGAGGATTTTTAGGAGAAAGGAGATCCTCTCTCAACCCAATAGATGCAATGTAGGAAGACTAGTATCTTTAGTCCATGGGTGTAACACCATAAGATGGGATTGATGGTAATCTATCATAAATAGTTTCCCTTTTTGTCTAGATGACGTCCCCACGGTGTCTATAATTTATGTCAACCAATAAGAAATACCCGAAAGAAGATGCGTAGGCCTTCAATCATGGTGCAATGAATATCGTAGATAGAGTGATGGAAGAAGTTCGATCTCATATAGCTAGCTGGAGTCTTTCTTTTCAAAGTGAAACGATTTTCCTTTTACGTTGAGATATTTGAATTGGATTTTCTTTCACCACTACTATCGTAACGCACAGAAAACACTGACGTTTCCGCTCGCTTTCAACCACTGCCACTTTACCTGAGCACTGTGACGCAGTCGGTCAAGTATTGAGGCTAGTATATCAAGGACTTATGAGAACTGAAAAGAAAAAAACTAGGCAAAGGAATTCTCAAAGTTCATTGAGTTAAGGGAGGACCATTCGTGGGGGGTTCGTGGAAGAGTTGGGTTCGATTCCCTTTATACGCGATGTGGCGAAAAAGACTGATTCAACGAAATATGCCTGCATTAAGATTTAAAACGTGCCGTCTACTTCCAGGAAATGTTCGGAACAGAGAACTTTCTCTAATCCAACGCCGCATTCTCCGAAGATTGAGGAACAAGAGGAGATCCATTAAAAGAAATCTTTCTCAGAGAGAAAATCTAAACAGTAACATCAAATCACAAACTACACGAAAGTTGTCCCTTTATTATGGGGATTTACCCATAAGGGAGATGCACAGAGGAAGAGAACGAACTTCATATATCCCTTTTTTACTCAATCAAGAAACAAGATCGGACGTGATTCCGGTTCGTCTCCGTTTTAGTGACACTCTTCCTCAAGCAAGGCAGCCGATAAGTCATCGAAGGGTTTGTTTGAATAATGGACTGGTAACCATTACTCATTTTAAAGTTTCCCATGGTGATCTAATATCTTTTAAAGAAAATGACGCGAGAACCCGCGGTGAAGAAATAAGGAGATCTTTCTATATCGACATATCAGTTGGAAAAATCATAGGCAAATTCCTACCGGTCAGAATCTGGAGAAGAACAAAAACAGAATGGTTCCGCTTACTCACAACTCAGAGGGGATGCCGCTTACTACTAAAATCCGGGTTTTTGCAAGAGTTGCGTTCTTATATGCAAGAAGAAGACTTAGAAAGAACAAAGAAGTTTGGATCCGCAAAAGTATGCTTAGGCAGTTCCTTCGCTGAGCACAACAGAATGAAGAGGAATTTGTTTCATTTCAAATACTTCTTCTTATGGAAAAGAAGGAAGGAGGAAGAGGAAGGGGTAGAGGAGATCCTCAAAGTTATCGAGGAAAACGAAAACCGAAAAAGAGCAATAAGCCCTTTTGTTTACACAAACAAATTATATAGAAATTCGACCTATTGCTCCGGATCCCCGTTTACTATTACTAGGAAGATAAGAATCAAAAGGATCGAACTACCTACTCATTATTCGGAGGTGAATCATAGAACACTAAAAGCTGTGGTATCTTATGGACCTAACATAGGTCACATCCCTCACGACATAAGATTGAAAGATCCAAACCTTCCTCTTCGGAGCGGAAACGGACGTGGCCAAAACATATAAAAAAAGATCGGCCTAGTCGCTTCGCTCATAGGGACATATCTATCCGGATAGAGGAGAGGATAGTCTAGATCAATTTTTATAAAAATATCTCTCTATATAGAATAGATAGGTATCTCTGTGGATAGAGATAAAGATAGGGATCCCTCGAAATATATGGAAAAAGTGCACTTTTTGACTACTACTACTATTTCTTATTCTTAGACGAAACATCGTTTTTTCGATTTTGACTGAATTGGTCGGAGCGTAGACGAGCGAGCAGAGCCCAGGAAAGAGGTCAGATCGTCATAGAGCAGTCGACTATAAGTATAAGACTGCTGGCCTGAGAGAAGGCAGTCTCTCTCGGGAAACATGGCCCAGGGTTCTATAGTATAGTATAGTATAGTAGCCAGACTATAGGAAAATCAAGTCTCATGTTGCTCCTCAGAAAACGCGTATAGTATATAGTATATAGTATATAGTATATAGTATATAGTATATAGTATATAGTATATAGTATATAGTATATAGTATATAGTAGTAGTAGTATCATTGGCCAAAGTAAAGTCGATGGGACAAACGCTGTTCGTTAGAACTAGCATTTTGTTTTGTCATGGAATCAAGTCTATTTGTTCTTTTTTTTCGTTGGAAAAACCAACGCCGACGTCAAGAATGGATCAGTCTAGTCTCCTTTCTCTTTTGGGAGCAGAGCTGAAAAAGATGGACAGTAACGATCGCGTAATATCAATTTATCGGCCTCGTCATCGAAAGCGGCTTCCAATTGCTCGGAAATTCTCAGCTATATGGGGGACTTTGATGGTGAGCAAAAAGAATTGATCAAGAAATTGGTAAACTTTCGCATGATCGATGGTAAAAGAACGAGAGTTCGTGCTATTGTTTATAAAACTTTTCACCGCCTAGCTCGAACTGAACGCGATGTAATCAAACTTATGGTTGACGCCGTAGATAATATAAAGCCAATATGCGAAGTGGTCAAAGTAGGAGTCGCAGGTACTATTTATGATGTTCCTGGGATTGTAGCCAGGGATCGTCAACAAACCTTAGCTATTCGTTGGATCCTTGGAGCAGCTTTCAAACGACGTATAAGCTACAGGATAAGCTTAGAGAAATGTTCATTTGCTGAGATACTGGATGCTTACCGAAAGAGGGGAATTTCACGTAAGAGAAGGGAGAATCTTCATGGACTGGCTTCCACCAATCGGAGTTTCGCGCATTTCAGATGGTGGTAAAGTGATACCACATAAGGAGCTCTTCCTCATTCAGTCATACTCAACAAAAGTCAGAAATGTTTGACCCTGATCCTTTTTTCATCTTCATATAGAAAGAAAATCGGCCTTCCTCATACTCCCCCCTTCATTCATGGAGTTGGAGGAATCCACAAGAGGCCTGCCCGTTCATAATTGCATAAAAGAACCATTCTTTTTATGAAAACTCTTGTTCCAAACAAGCAAGGGAGCAACTAGCGCTAGGCGCATCCTCTTGCTGGGATGGTTTGAGACAAAGATTTTACTTTGACTTATACTTTGACTTATACTTAGGATTAGGATCAGCTTGCGAATTTGCAGCACCGTATCTATATCTATATCTATATCTATATCTATATCTATATCTATATCTATATCTATATCTATATCTATATCTATATCTATATCTATATCTATATCTATATCTATATCTATATCTATAGTAGAATCAAGGGCAAAGAAAGGCAGGCAAGTCTCATTAGCCTTCGTCGATGGGACAAACGCTGTTCGTTAGAACTAGCATTTTGTTTTTTCTCGGTAAGAAGGCTGCGTGTTCAACAATGGGTTCGGCAACTACCATCTGTAGTGACAAGACCGGTACACTCACTTGAAATCCGGTAGTAACATTGTGTTCTTTCACCTCTTATGTTATGAGTCTCGGAGCAAACAACAAAGCATCAGATGAGAAAAGGATCTTCTCAACCTCTTACGATTTCAATTGACCAATGCCATAGATAGTATAGTAAAGATCCGCAGTACAGGTGTAACAGCAATCAAGCTACTAAGGATAAGGATAAGGAAGAAGTGCTCTTTATTTACAATATGGGCTTTCGTAAGCATAAATATCAAAAGAGAGGATACCACACCAGATACGGTGCAACATACTTGAGTGGAAAGAGGAGAGTTTTTCCTCCGAGGGCGAGTTCGATCAGGCAGACATCGCAATGGATGGTTCCAATAGGAATAGTAGTCCAGTGATTGTCAGTGCATATTCATTAGTATACGATACTTAATACTGTTGCATAGTCTAGGTTACCGAATAGGAATAGCATAGCAAAGAATCCTACGCTAAGGAATGTGTCACCTACTAGGTTCACAGTAAGGGCCGCCCTTAATAGCAGACTTGTTAGCTTGGAGTCGTGTATATCATAAGTTGATTAGTAGGTATGAGCTTACCCCGATACCTTCTCAACCTAGGAACATAATTAGGTAGTTGTCCCCAGCTACGAGCACAAGCATAAAGAATGTTAACATAGAGAGGTCTGAGAAGAATCGTTGGTTGTGTGTATCTCCTGCCATGCCAGCCATATCATATAGCTTAACGAGAAGATGTGTACTAGTGCTTATACAGTTACTACAGCGAGGTCTTCGATGAGCGGTTAGGCTATCGAATAGGAATCCTCAGTCAACTGTGCCATTCTGAATCGATTCAGCTACCAAGTCGAATTGATACAGGTGATCCTGATAGACCCACTTCATAGAATGCTACGTAAGATAGGAGAGCTGTTGTACACATAGCTACACAAGTAATAATATGTGCACCAGTTTTTCTTACCTTACGTCCAAGGAGTCCTGCACCCATTGCACCTAGCATAGGGAGAGTCAGAATAGACCCTAGGGCCCGAAGGACGATACATGTTAGCTTAGTTAAATTTCTCCTTGTAGACGGTAATATGCTACAAGAATACCTATACCTATAGCTTATTCTGCACCTGCAATAGCGATGATGTAGATACTAGATGTTTGTCCTACGATATCATCGAATGAGAATGAGCTTACAATCACTAGTACTGTCACAGCTAGCAGCATGATTTCAATTGAGATCAGCATGAGGATGATCTATCTACTTTCGGTTGAGGACGAATCCTAGGATACCGAGAAGAAAGAGTACGATAGAGAGTGTCATGTTAATGTTTGATTACCAGAGCAATGACCACAGGAAGGAAACCGAGTCAACACATTGTCATAAGTAGGGATAGCAATACCCAAATACTCTAACTCTAGGTAGTCTATGTCTGTATAGGTATGGGGAGGGAGATACCTGAGAGGATACATATAGGGCTAACTATATACAACCCTCACCTCGGGCCATCAGAGAGATCGTATGTATCACCAGCATCAGGATATGTATTTCGGAATTACGCGCTGGTGCAGATTTGTACGTTCAGGTTATCCATGACTTCATTAGTGTCACGGATTCGCCCGAACTTTTGTCGCATAGTGCTCTGCCGATCCATAAGCTGCACCAGCATTAGATAGACTAGAGAAGTGTTGTGCGACTTGCTTCTTTACATCCACTACATAGATAGACTTAGCATCAGCAGCTATACCATGAGTATGAGCAGATCGTCGATAATCCTTGGCATCAAAGGTAGCACCTCACAAAGTGGCCAACAAGTCTACCGGACCATAGACGAGTAGGTTAGGATCAAGATCTCGGGCTTCCATTAGACTAGGAGCTACTTCGATCTTCATACCGCGCGCATGTAGAGGAGTTTTGGCATCGAGATGCTTCTTATCTTAAGAGTACTTCGCTATTGCCGCTCTATGAAAGCAGGTATTGGATCTCTATTCCGAACGAGGAAAGAAGACTGAACTGGGGTAGTTTATTCTGATCCAACAACTGGCTATTAACATTGGTTGATGCTTCATTCATACAAATCTCCTTACGGAGGATAGTCAAGAGAGTGAGTGGTTTCCCCTTAAGATAGAATAGCAGGCCACATGGTATAATCCCTTATAGGACAAGGGATTATAAGGTTGACAAATGAAGCCAAACGTAGTGATACTCTAGCACGGAGAACCAAGAAGGGTGCTTCTGCTACAACCAAAACCCTCTATCTCATGCCTACTTGATCTCATAACACTTATAGTAAGAATGAATCCCCTGATTATAGATTAAAAGGGATATTGGCGTGTAATACTTTGATTTCTTATATTTAACAAGAATCCTTGATTTATTTAATAAATCGCTCTTGCTTGCGCAAGGGATATGCTGATTCTTAGCATAGCTTTTTTACCGAATACAAGGATTCCTTGGCACCTGATACTGCTGAAGAGAATGATTTAGTGGAGGAGACTGGAGGTACTACGAAGAGTGTGAGGAGGGACCTAAGCACATTCGTGATTCTTAGTCTCTTGAGATCCGTGAGCGAGACCGAAGCTGGAGAAGGAAAGGAGGCAGCAAGACCTATTTCTCCGATAGATGATCTATAGCTTCATAGAGAGAGAGAAAGGAAGCTCTCCTTCACTACGTTCCACCAGCTTAAGTAAGACATCGATACCCAGCATACCATTATGACTAGTTAGGGCGATCCCGCGCGGGAAGGCTATATCTGACCTTTGACTTTGCTGTTTCCACCTCTGCTTGCTCTGATGCGGGCAAGTAGGAAGAAAGCATATCAAGGGCTTTCCAAGATGCTTTACAATACATTACAACATGTGATAAAGATAAAGATAAAGTAGTGAAAAACTTTTCACTCTAGAAGTAAGAAATATATCTTCAGAAAGGCAAACGGGATTTATTCCGTAGCGTGCATCCCCATAAGGGCTGATTCGCTTTCCAGACTAGAGACCCTGTGCCCTTTCTTCGAGCTTTCACTCATAGATTCGCACTGCTTTTGTTGAAAAAAAAACGGCCAAAGCATAGTGATCCACCGCTTATTCGAGTTAGTACAGGAAAAAGAGCCAGATAAAATTACTATTTTTCGTAAACATGGTTTTTCTATTTAGTCGGTTCGAGCACGCTCATTAAACTAAAGAGTTCATTTCCCTATTTCCTCATTCAATCACCAAAACGAAAGTAGTACTTTTCTTTTGGAAGAAAAAGTTTTGAAAGACACTTTCTTCTTTACAACGATAGCTCGCCTTACTGCTCTTAAATCCATCCCTACTAGCCATCTCTTCCCTCCCTCGCCCAGGCAGGGCGGGCTGGTGACATCTAAGGAGGATGGAGCACCTTCCATTGAAGAATAGGCATGGAAGGAATGCCCTATTTATCTCTTTGATAGAAGAAGCAGCTTACTTTCCACACCTTGCCTACTTGACAACGCTTTTATATGGAGTGGCTTCAACCCATCACGCATGAAAGTGCCAAAGGATTTTATTTTATTTACGACAACTCAGAGTCGAATTGGTCCTTTGCAAGTGGACGCCAGCCGTAGAGCCCTAGTTCTAGCCTACTATGTAGAGTAGAGTAGACTCTTACTTGAAAAAAGAGAAGTTAAGAAATCAATTCTTATTCGCTTTTCACTTTCACTACTGGTCAAAGCTCGTCCTTAGAGACTACTGCCTTACTTTCAAGAACTCACTAGGGCTAGCTTATTAGGGATAGGTTATTCAGCTTGCTGACAAGGTTAGTGCTTACCAGGCTATATTCTATCAATAAAATTGCTTAGGGATAAAAGAGATTGTCTTATCCTACTTAGGTATTAGGGTTTAGATGACCTCCTCATCCTCTTGAGTATGATGCAATTACATCGGCCCTCATGTATTATTGCATCAATACCCCATCATAGGCAAGTTTACACACTGGGACAACATAGGGTGGGCCCCACCAGAGAGTAGCCAACAGAACCAAGAACAAGATCTAGCAGATGGTGGGAGATTCTCGCTCGTGATGAAACTCTCATCTCCTACGAGAATATGCACTACATCGGCATCAATCAACCTGGCTTCGCGTTCTATTCTTACGATAGGGGGGCTCAATCTCGTCAGTCTCCTGGATTCCAGTCATGTCTCTACCATCGGTTTCTCCCTTTTCTCCGGCTGGCGTAATAAGGAGGGAGTCAGAGACTACCAACTCGACAATGTTGGCTCGATCATGTTTATATTGGCAGGAGGAAGTACAGCATGCTTCTTAAGCTTATTTTCCAAGGCGCGGCTGAGAGTTATGCCGAACGGAGTGAAAGTCCTGAGTGTCTTTGGTTTTCCGTCAGACAAGATATTCACTTCACTGTTCTTGCTTGTTCCCCCCAGGGCTATCTTCTTTCCTTTTGGATCTGCCTCTTTGACCTGTGATCCATGAGTCCCATCCCATTGTAGATAGCATCTTCAATACGAGTGGCTGCTTCAATCAAAGAGCGTGGTCATCGCTTGGAAATCGAAATAGTCATGGTATTGCCTACTCATGTTATTCATCATTATCCGAACTTGTTCCTTTTCTGGGGAGAGATCAATCACTTGGGCTGCTTTGGCCTTCCAACGGGCCAGGAAATTGGTCACAATCATAAAAGACCTGAACCGGAGGTGCTTGAGGTGCAGTAGAAGGAACAGACTTTGATTGATGAGAGATTTTGGATAAGAGTTCATAAAAGGCGCTAGCCTGTTTCATGGTCAGGAAGGGAAAGGAAAGAGCTGGGTTTCTAACAAAAAAGGAAACGTTTCCGTAGGAAAAATCTATCACATGGAAACAGCAACCATCGAGTAAATAGAAGTTTTTTTCAATCCTTGGTTCAATCGAGAGAAGAGCAAGTCAATTTCATAAATTGGAACAACCACATCAGCTTCATTCTTTTCGCATAGGGGTAGTT